AAAGGTCCGATAATGTATGTATATTGGACTTTTTGAGACAATTATAAATCTTAGGAGTCAATTCTGATTGGTCAATAAAAATAGATTTCAATGCTATTTCTTGTTGATTTTTCTTTAGTTTAGCCAATTTATTATGAAAAGTAAAAAGGGGTAAAGTACCCTTATGTTGGCTTTTTTCTAAATGTAAGTTTTCTTCTTCTGCCTGTAAAAAAGGAATAAATAAATCAATCAAATGCCGAGAGGCTTCATGAAGTGCTTCTTTAGGAGTTAAACTCCCATTTGTCCATATTTCTAGAAAAAGTATCTCTTGCTTTTCATTCCCATTTCCATAAGAATGAACACTATGATTCACATTTCGAACGGGCATGAATACAGCATCGATTGGATAACTTCCATTTTGAAAGTTATTTGGCGATTTTATACAATAGCCACGAGTCCTTTCGATTTGTAAGCCAATACACAAGTCGATTGGTTCCGTTAGAATAGCTATATGCTGTGTATTATCAACGATTTGCACCGAAGGCGGTAAGATGATATCTTGAGCAGTTACATATCCAGGGCCTTTGACACAAATAGACGCGTCACAAGTTCCATACAAATTGCTTCTCAATACAATTTCTTTCAAATTCATCAAAATTTCATGTACTGATTCTTGAATCCCTGCTAGAGTAGAAAATTCGTGTGGTATTTTCTCAGATTTTGCGCGTGTGATACACGTTCCTTCTAGTTCTCCAAGCAAACCCCTTCGCATCGCAATGCCTATTGTGTCCGCTTGACCCTTCATAAGCGGAGACATAATAAAGCGTCCATAAAAAAGACGTTTAGTGTCGGCTCTTGATTCAACACACTTCCACTGTAGTGTCCGAGTAGATATTGTTACTTTCTCTCGAACCATAAGAATGTTTGTTATTTTTGATCAAATCATTGAATTATTTATTTCTCTTGAAATCTCTTCAATGTTTCTATTTTTACAATGTTTACAATGTTTAGATTTTTACACACGTCGTTTTTTAGGGGGCCTGCAGCCATTATGTGGCATAGGAGTTACATCCCGGACGAAACTTAATAATATACCACTTCTACGAATAGCTCTTAATGCCGCGTCTCGTCCGAGACCGGGGCCTTTTATCATGACTTTAGCTCGTTGCATACCTTGATCCACCACCGTCCGAATAGCATTTCCAGCTGCGGTTTGAGCAGCAAATGGTGTCCCTCTTCTTGTGCCCCTGAACCCGCACATTCCGGCGGAAGACCACGAGATCACCCGCCCCCGTACGTCTGTAACCGTCACAATAGTATTGTTGAAACTTGCTTGAACATGAATAACCCCTTTTGGTATTTTACGCGCATTCTTACGTGAACTAATACGGCCATTCCTGCGCGAACCAATTCTAGGTAAAGGTTTTGCCATATTTTATGTTATCATCTTATAAATAGAAGCCAGGTGTCTATGGATATATCCATGTCATGTCAAAATAAATCTTTTTTTTTATTTATATATTGGATGCCTTAAAGATAAAGAAGATAAAGAGTCCCGGTTTCGAAGGACTAGCCTTGTCTTTGCTTATGTCTCGGATTGGAACAAATTACTCTAATTCGTCCCCGTCTACGTATTAGTCGGCATTTTTCACAAATTTTACGAGCGGAGGCCCTTATTTTCATATTTGTCATTCCTTCATTTTGAATATACATGTGTTTTTGAAGAAAATAAGTTTCGTTTAATTTTCCAATCTGGAATTATATCTCTATGACAATGAAAGGAATATGGAAGTTGAAAAAAAAAAAACTACCTAATCATTCGAATTTTTGTTGTGTAGTCTATAGATTAGACGTTCTCTGGTCGAATCATATCGGCTTACTTCCATTTTTATTTTTACTCTATGCCTTAGTAGTCTACGGATAAAACAAAACTATGTCGTATTTTTTCTGAAACAGAACCTAAAATCCGATCTTCATTATCGAAACAAACTTGAGAGATACCATTAGTAAGTGATTCAACAATTAAACCCTCTTGACTTGACTCTATTTTTATTCTTTCATTCCAGCTAAAACCTCGTGAAGTATCAAGTATCAATTAATATAATGCAGGAAAAATAATAAAAATAATATTAGAACCCTTTTCTTTCTTCTTTCTATTTTTTTTTCACAAACAGGAAGTCCGGATAAAATTTTGATATCCGAGAGGAAAGATTACCATATATAACACAAGATTTCTCCACCGATTTTTTCTAGTCGAGCCTCTCGGTCTGTCATTATACCCCGAGAGGTAGAAAGAATTACAATCCCCATCCCGCCTAGAATTCTAGGAATTTTTTGATAGTTAGAATAGATTCGTAGACCAGGCCGACTTATTCGTTTTAAATTTAGATTAGTTCCATACGATCCTTTCCTATTTCTTCTATGTCGTAGAGTTAAAACAACAAAAAATTTCTTACCTTCCTGATGTTTCCTCACATTTTCAATAAAACCTTCGTGCAAAAGTATTTTAATAATTTTTTCGGTGATGTTAGTAAATGCTAGTCGGACAGTTCCTTTTCTATCCGTGTCCGCATTTCGTATAGAGGTTATTATGTCAGCAATAGTGTCTCTCCCCATGATAAACTCAATTTATTGGTGCCTCATAATTTTGATATAATCAACATATTTTTCTTTTTTTTTTTGTTTGTTTTCTTTTTATCATATGAATTCATTTTTTTTTTATTATTTTAGAGGTATATGCATGAACTCCAATCTACTAATTTCATTTTTAATTCATTTTTTTTTAATTCATTTTCTAATTTATTCTAATTTACTTTAATTAATTCCATTCAAATACTATAACTATATCGGGGTCTCATCTTATATCTTACAATGTTTTATCTTACAATACTTCAGGTGCTAATGAAACTATTTTAGTGAAATTTAACTGTCTCAATTCCCGGGCGATTGCACCAAAAATTCGAGTTCCTTTTGGATTTCCGTCTTGATCAATGACAACTGCAGCATTGTCATCATATCTTATTATTATGCCGTTGTCACGTTTGAGTTCTTTACAAGTACGTACAATTACAGCTCTGATTACTTCGGATCTTTCTAGAGGTGAATTTGGTACGGCTTCTTTGATTACAGCAACAATAATGTCACCGATATGTGCATATCGCCGATTACTAGTCCCCATGATTCGAATACATATTAATTTTTGGGCTCCACTGTTATCTGCTACACTCAAATGGGTCTGAGATTGGATCATATCATTTTTTGAATCTGTTATTTCAATGCAAAGGGCAAAAAAAAAGAAATATTTTTGTTCAAAAAAAAATAAACGTTCGATTTTTTTTTTAATCCTAAAGGACTTTTTCCCTTGGTTTTTCTATTCCTATCTCGAAATAGTGAATTGAGTTTGTATAGGCATTTTTGACGCTGCTATTGAAATAGCCTTTCTAGCTATATTTTCTGTTACTCCGCCCATTTCATAAAGTATTCTGCCAGGTTTAACGACAGCTACCCAATATTCGGGGGATCCTTTCCCCGATCCCATACGTGTTTCCGTAGGTCTTGCAGTAACAGGTTTGTCAGGAAATATACGTACCCATATTTTTCCGCCGCGGCGCGCATTTCTTGTCATTGCCCGTCGTCCTGCTTCTATTTGTCTAGATGTAATCCAAGCGGGTTCAAGTGCCTGAAGAGCATATCTACCGAAAGAAATACAATTACCTCGATAAGACATTCCTTTCATTCTTCCTCTATGTTGCTTACGGAATCTGGTTCTTTTGGGGTTATAGTAGATGGTCGTTTATCAATTCCATCCCTACTACAGAACCGGACATGAGAGTTTCTTCTCATCCAGCTCCTCGCGAATGAAATGATTAAAAAAATATACATGTAATAATATACTATACTAAAGCATGATATTGGGTGGGATTTCTCCTATTATTAGAAATTTGTTATTATTAGAAATTTGTATATTTTTGTATTATTCTATTTTCTATTCTATCGAATTTTATATGACTATGTATTCGATTTCTGGTTTTCATTCTGTTTATATATTTTATATAGTCAATATGTTATCAGATTGTTTTGTTTAACATTTTTAAATTTAATAACATAAAAACCTTCGCGGGCGAATATTTACTATTTCAATAATTATTTTACTATTTCAATAATTATTTCATTTGTGGAAGTAATCCATTAGCTTTTAGAATAAAGACTAAATAGAAATGAATTGTCTACTGGTTCCTTTCTTTTCTTTCGCCATCCTGCTCAATAAATCAGTACTGATTTATTGGTTCCGTCGTCCCCATCACTTCCCAATTAATGGTTAGGTCCTACTTTTACAATGGAGTCCTGAATAAAATCAAATTGAATGAAATTTGTTATTGAGTCAATTTTCTCAGTCTTTATTGGCTCCAGGCTCTTGATTTTTTGTTCTATGAATAGATTCATTTAATTATAGATCAATCTCTATTGATGCTTTATTACATTCATTGGCTTTTATAAAATGAATCATAGACCTTACATATTGGAATCATATATCATTGATATTTTTTTTTCTTTTTTTTTTCTTTCTTTCACCCTTCCATTTATCTGCATTATTTTCTATTTTGTTTTAGAATAAAATAATCAGATTGATTTTTTTTTCTGAAAAAAAATTGCAATTGCTGCAATTATATGATTACTATATCATATCTTGACTGCTTCTTTGAATCCAGATAATGCAAAGCGATGAGTTGGTTATTAGTTTTATATTGGTTATTAGTTCTATACTTATTAATTCATAATAGGAGTCGGCCTATTTTTTTTTTTTAATCCTTTCCCTAAAAATCAAAAACCACCGAGTCACACACTAAGCATAGCAATTATCTTATATCAAATTAACAATCGAATTTTTTATTTTTTATTTAACCTTATAAAATTAGAGGTATTTCTTTTTTGTTTTGATTGAAGACAAAGAGGAATGAAAGAGTTTGTTCTTTGTGTTCTATCAATAGATAGAATATAAATAGAAATGCAAGGTAATTACA